CGAATATATACGGAATAGAAAAATCCCAACCCCCCAAGTAAAGAACTGTTACAAATAATGAAGAAACTAATAAATTAAGATACGAAGCAACGTAAAATAAACCAAATTTGATACCGGAATATTCGGTTTGATAGCCTGCTACTAACTCTTCTTCTGCTTCTGGTAAATCAAAGGGTAATCTTTCACACTCGGCTAGAGAAGAAATTAGAAAAATGATAAACCCTATGGGTTGACGCCACAAATTCCACCCCCAAAAACCATACTTTGATTGCGCTTCAACTATATCAACTGTACTTAAACTGTTAGATAATTATAGTCGATGATAACATCACTGCTCCATCGCTATTTCAGAACCGTACATGAGATTTTCACCTCATACGGCTCCTCAGAGGTCACAAATAAATCTAAAGAACCTTCGCTATTTTGGAATCTTGATATTTGATAGATAGGATAGACACCCTACCTAAGGTTCCGAATTAAACCAATGGAATTCTGTCTGCTATATTTTAATAAATAAAATAGTGCTTCTGAATTTATCTTATCCTTTAAAGAATTTTTATTTTTCTTTGTTGATTAATAAATCCTTGAATAAAAAACTTTGTTGTAAAAATATCACATAGATATTTCAACCTATTTTTTGATTACGAAAAAAAAAAAGAATTAGACACGATATTAGTGTTCATAAATCATGACAACAATCTATAATCTATCTTTTTATTTAAATACAAATATGTATCCAGGAAAAAAAGATTTCTTTTTTTTTTTCAATTCCATTCTTTCTCTTTTATTTCGTTCCTATTCTTCTTTCTCAGAAAAGGGGACTTTAACCAAAGTAAAAGATTACTTCGTTCTTGATATGATAGTTATTTATTTAATCAGTGGATAGGAACATACTCTGGATCGGAATCGTGGGGAGTACTTCTTTATCATTTCTACTAATTTAAAGTCCCAACTCAAATTCCCTTTCTGTACAGAAATATCCTCCTGGATAACTCCTATAAACTCCATTACGAATCCTTTGTGTATCTTGGTCTTCCTAACCATCCACCCGTTTTTGCTCAACCTTGCATTATGGTAATACATTTATAGTAATAGATATTAAAAACTCCATATGGTTGATCTTTTGAACCCGCTTCAAGTCATGATGACTAATCAACCATTCTTGGGGTAAACCGTCTCTACTACTTTTACTTAATTCTTGTACATAGGAAATGAGATTCAAACCCTTATTTTTTTTACTTTACTGCAAATTTACATGCCGTTTTCTTTCACTCATATAACTATCTGGTTTAATTTATCAATTCAAATGATGAATCAAAAAATGAAAAATTTAATTTATTAAACTTTCTTCCGAGAAAGTAAAGAAATTTGGGGATTTTTTACGGCTCACCGAATCACACGTAGAGATATTGATAATACACATAGAGTTAATGGTATTTCATAACTAATTGATTGGGCAGCAGCCCGTAAACCACCTAAAAAGGAATATTTATTGTTTGATCCATATCCTGACATAAGAAGTCCAAGGGGAGCAATACTTGAAATAGCAATCCATAAAAAAACACCAATACTAAGATCGGTTAGAACAAGGTTATAGCTAAAAGGAATTACTGAAAAACTGAGTAAAATGGATATGACTGCTATAGATGGTCCAATACTAAACAAACCAGCATCTCCTCTAGATGTAAGAATATTCTCTTTGAAAAGTAGTTTTGTACCATCTGCTAGGGCTTGAAGGATTCCCAAGGGTCCGGCATACTCAGGACCAATACGTTGTTGTATCCCCGCAGAAATTTCTCTTTCTAACCAAACAATTACTAGTACGCCAATTATAATTCCTAATACAAGAGCTAAAATAGAGACAAGGATCCATATGATTCCGTAGTGTTCTTTTAAGGATTCCAATCTGGAAAAGGAATTGATAGCTTTTATTTCTGTTGTATCAATTATCATTTCAACGATCAACTTCTCCCATAATGATATCTATGCTACCTAGTATTGTCATAATATCAGCCAATTTCATTCTTTTAACTAAATGAGGAAGAATTTGCAAATTGATAAAACCCGGCGGTCGGATTTTCCATCTCCAAGGAAAAACAGTCTGATCTCCTATCAAAAAAATTCCCAATTCTCCTTTTGGGGCTTCGACTCTCACATAAAGTTCTTGTTTCGATAATTCAAAAGTCGGAGAAGGTTTTTTACCAATAAATCGATATTCAAAATCATTCCATTCGGGATCTTTTACTCTAACAAAACGCCGGGTTTCTAAATTTTCATAGGGACCCCCTGGAATTCCTTCCAGAGCCTGCTGAATAATTTTTATCGATTCTGTCATTTCACCGATTCGTACTAAATAACGAGCTAATGAATCCCCCTCTTTTTGCCATTGAACCTTCCAATCTAATTCGTCGTAACACTCATAGCGATCAACTTTACGAAGATCCCATTGTATTCCGGAAGCTCGTAGTATTGGTCCTGATAAACCCCAATTTATTGCTTCTTCTCCACCAATAATGCCTACGCCTTCAACACGTTCTAAAAATATAGGATTCCGTGTAATAAGCTTTTGATATTCAGTAACCCTTGTTAAAAAGTAATCGCAAAAATCCAAACATTTATCTATCCAGCCATAAGGTAGATCAGCAGTTACTCCTCCAATACGAAAATAATTATGCATCATTCGCATACCAGTAGCAGCTTCGAATAGGTCATATATTAATTCTCTTTCCCGAAAAATATAGAAGAAGGGGGTCTGTGCCCCAATATCTGCCATAAAAGGGCCTAGCCATAACAAATGAGAAGCTATACGACTCAACTCCAACATAATGACTCTGATATAGCTAGCTCTTTTAGGTACTTGAATATTTCCTAACTGTTCGGGTCCATTCACAGTTATTGCTTCTGTGAACATAGTAGCTAAATAATCCCAACGTGTTACATAAGGCAAATATTGTATAATTGTTCGGTTTTCCGCAATTTTCTCCATCCCTCTATGTAAATAACCCAATATTGGTTCACAGTCAATAACATCTTCACCATCTAGAGTAACGATGAGTCGAAGAACACCATGCATTGATGGGTGCTGAGGACCCATATTTACTATCATGAGGTCTTTTCTTGTAACTGGCGCAGTCATAAGTTTTTTATCGATTCATTCTTCCATGAATTGCTGAAAGTGAAAGGAAGTTTATCAAAATTGAAATGAATGAAAAAAATACCAAGATTCCGCAAATTAACGAGTTTTTCTTTCTCGAATATCCAACTGATCAATTAATTCTTTATAACGTACTTTATTTTTTTTTGACAAATAAGCCAGTAGTCGTTGACGTTTTCCCAAAATTTTCCGCAACCCCCTCTGAGATAAATAGTCCTTTTTGTGTAATTCTAAATGAGAAGTAAGTTTTCGTATCTTATTGGTAAAACTGAATACTTGAAATTCAACTGACCCTTTGTTTTCTTCTTGAGAAATAATTGAAATGAATGAATTTTTTACCATAAATTTATCCGCCCCTTTTTAGATTAGAGATATATATTTTAATGATCAGTAATAATAATGCTAGTCATTTTATTTTAATGCGATATAGATATATACAATAATCTAATATACAATAATCTAAATTTCTTTATTTATATTTATGGATTCCAAATTTTATCAATTATTTTTATTTTTTATTTAGAAGTATGACGCATATATTTTTGAATTCAAAAAAGTGAACAAATTTAACCTCACCTCCGATTTACTAGATTAAAGATTTTGTTAATTCACTAAATCTAATTGATACATTATTAATTATTATCATTGGAATATAACACGGGGGCACTGTTTGCTTTGATATATCTTCTATGGTAAAAGAAAAATGTAAGTTTTTAACCGCGGATACATATGTATCCTTAACATATTAAAACGACTGCCGTTATTGGTATTAAACCAATAACGATTAATACAAGCTAAATCTTCTAATCGATAATTAGGCCAAAGAAAAAACTTGAATTGAATTAATTCATTTTTATCTCTAATATTTTTTGTCCAGTTCTTGTTATAACATACTGGATTTCTATCCGCACCCTTACCACTTTTTGAATTGAAACAAATGAGAATTCTCAACTCTCTACGACGTCTAGATGATAAAATATTTTCAGGAACAAGCAAATAAAAATCATTTTTATCTCTATTTCTTTTTTGATATTCTGAAATGGACTCATTAAAATGAGTCTTATCAATATATCCTTGTTCGTGGTATCTTTGATTACTTGTTTTGTATTTACTTTTATGAACCAAGGAAATACCTATGGTTTGATACATAATAAATTGTCCATCATTTTTTACAGACAGACGAGTGGGTTCGATAATAAAAAGTCCCTTTTTCATCAATTCTGGAAAAGTTAAATTGTGTTCAATCAATATTATATCCAAACAGAGTTCTCCCCGTTGAATCGAGGATATAGTAATTTTTCTTGGATTATTCAGTCTAAGCAGGAGACAATATACCTTGATATTATTGATTATTCTTTGATTCAAAGAATCGTCCCATCTCAATTGAAAAAGCAAATAACGTTTCAGGAAGAGATCCATTTCTGCTTCCGTTTTACTTTTGTATTGTTTTTTCTTTTTAGGCTTTTTACTGTTTGATTCCGCATCATTTTCTTCAATACCCTTTTGTTGGTTTGATAGTCCAAGATTGCCTTGTCCTACGGGTTCTTCTTTATTTTTATTCTTTATTTTTTTATACCATCGAATCAAAAAATTCCTTTTTTGTTTTTCATTGGTGTTTTTATTCGTACTTGCCCCAAAATTTTCATTTTTATTCGAATTTAAAAAAAGAAATTTGCTTCGTATAATCCACGGTTTTATTTTATATACATTATATAGTTGTAAAAATTCTGGGAATAACCAAAGTTCCAAATTTGGTATTGGACGGTTTAGTATTTCTTCATTCATTCCCATCCAATCAAAAAATATCCTTTTGATATTTTTTTTTTTATCTTGATGAATCGTAAGATAAAAAAGATCTTTTTTATCAAATTTATCAACTATTTGGTAATTATTAGTACTTTGGTTAATCTTGGTATCGATTTGTATCCAGGTTTCAAGATCAGCTTTTTTTTTAAGATAAAATTTTAAGATTTTCCAATCAAAATATTTTCTATCTGCATTTTTTTCGATATATAAAAAACTGCCTTTTCCTAGATAACTATTGATAAGAGTACTCTCCAGGATATTAAAAAAGTTGTCTTTATGTATGGTAGAATTGTAAAAAAGCTCTTGGTTCTTATTTATTTCCAATCGTAATCCATACCTATAAATAGAAGAGGCCTTTTTTTTTTCAAAATTAAGGGATTTATATGATAAAAGGTCATATCTATTGTATTTTGGAAATTTTTCTTTTTCATTCAATAATGAATGTACTTCAGAAATATTTTCTTTTCTGTAAAATTTTAATTGGTCTTTCTCATATGACTCCCATTTATAAATTTTTTTTTTTTTAGTCATAGTCATACAACGTTTATTAATTCTAATTTTATTCCGCCATCTTTGTGGTATTAATCTAGACCATCTAATCTGAGATAAATCATATTGATAATGTCCTCTTAACCATTTTTTCCAGTCATTCGAATGATGAGGTTTTTTATGCCCTAATTCGGTCTGAAATATTCCTTGTGTTCCAAAAGAATCCTTTATTTCAGTCTTAAGAAATAAAGATGTTCCCTGATATTGAAGAACAGATTGTAATTTATACAAACTTCTTCTAACTTGGGCTTGAGATAACCTATAAAATACATATGCTTGTGACAAGCAGGATAAATCACTAAAAATATGTGAATTTTTTTTACTAACAATATCAAGTGACTTTTTTATAGTCGAAATAAAACGACTTGTATTTGGATTTTTTTTATTAGTTTTTTCTTGATTTGGTTCATAAATGTATTGATCAATAATTTTTTTTGTTGATTCAAGAAAAAGTTGTGTATTGATTAGGGGAATATTAATGATAGATAAACAAATATCTATGTATATTTTTTCAATGAAAAATTTTATAAAAAAATGGAATTTATAGGTTAATCGAGCATTTCTTCTTTTTAATATTTGCCAAATTTTTTTTGGTGACTCTAATTTTTTAGGATTATAACTTCTTTTGTTAAGACTAATATTTATTGATGGAGTTTTTTTTTTTTTCTCTTTTGTAATTCTTTCTATTTGATTTCGAATTATATTGATTCTATTAGTCAGATCTTTCATTTTTTTTTTTGTCAGTGAAGATTTTAACCAAACCGGAGATTGAATCTGACTAAACGATTCATCAATTATTTGATTTCTGATCAGAAAATCTTTTTCTTTTTTAGTTTTATTCGATTCATATACTTCTCTTAATCTAAACCTAAATAATAGAATTGTATTAAATTCTTTTATTCGTTTTTTTATAAATATAACATTTTTCATAATCCATTTTTTTATTTCTTTTAAAACTTTTAGAAGTAATTTTGTTTTTCTTTTTAAAATCTTTAGAGCTAGAAAATATTTCTTTTTAAATTTTTCAATTTTTTTATTGAGCTCCTTAATAATGGGTTCAAAAAATGAGGGGAGCTTTCTAGGAGAACCAAAAGGAAGTTCAGCTTCCATTCCCCAAACTGTCAAAAAACAAAAATCAGATTTTTGCTTTTTTTTTTTCATTAGATCTCTAGGAGAGTTAGATCTCTGCCAAGGTTTCAGATGGAAAGGAAATAGAATTTTAATCTGAATACCGTCTGTTACCCAATTTTGCGGAAATTCTGTTTCTGATAATTGAACACCATTATAGGTACATTTAACATGCATTTCTCTATTCCATTCCTGTAAATCCTCAAACCATTCTGGAAGTTGAAATAATAACATACGTCCAATATTTTTGGCTATTATCAACGAAGGCAATATCAAATATTTTCTAAGAATTGATTGAGTTATTAACATGTAACCTCTTATTCCTTGTGCAAAGGGAATGGTATCCCAGGCTTCTGCTATTTCTATCTGTACTATTTCTTTTCTTTTCTTCTCTTTTCTTTTTGTCTGCTCTGTTGCATACTCCCCAATTTGGACCTCTGCTACGCCCTTTATCCAATTTCTAAAAAGGGGTTTCGTTAGTTCGAAGATATCAAAAGAAAAAGGGGGGTATTTTTTGATCCTGTCCAAAAAAAGTGGGGAGTGCACATTTGCTTGAAACAACTCCCAAATAACTATTTTACGCCTTTGAGCACGTATAGAACCCTTGATTATGCCTCGTCGAAAATCAGATTGTTGTGAATAACGTATCAAAGCTAGTTCGTCTGTTTGATCCGAAATTTCGGTATTCGTTGTATTAGGGTCGGTATCTTGCTTGTTATCAGTAAAAATGACCACACGCTTAGCTTTTCTTGATCGAATTTGATGATCCAAGGGCACGTCTTCTTGATCTTCTCCCGATTGTTGTTCCAATTCGGTGATTAATTTGTATGACCAGCGGGGGGGTTTTTTACTGATTTCTTTTA